TCAATTATTTATGGCGAATTTCCATATCTTTTTTGAATGTAATGAACCTATCCTCTCTTCTCTGTTCATATTCCAAAAATAAAGTATCACTAATAAAAAAAAAAGACCAGAATATTCAGAGGACTCTTCTGACCAAACAAAAACTAAAAAATAAGTAATTGTCAGCAAAGTTGTTTTTTTTTTTTTCTTCACTTCAAATCCAAAAATTTTTCTTACTTTATATGTAGGTCATCGACTCAGCGTTTGACATTTATTTACTATCAATATTAATAAAAAAAGGATGAACATTTTTCCAATAAAGGATTCAAATCATTTTATCGACATGAGTGTTCTATATCGATAAAATTCGAACTATTCTTTTTTTAAAACCATTTCGGTATTAATATAGTGGTAGAAAGAATACCATGCTGTGCCTAGACTTCAAACGGTTTAGCTTTAACCATGTTAATGGTCCCCCATTATTGGTTGATAGAGAATCAAAGTATATTTACCAACAAATCGCGAAATGCTATGGTTCTTACATATGGTTTCTTTATTTATTCAGAAGTAATTCGCGAAATCATGTACCTTTCGTCCTTAGTTATAAAGAAAAAAAAGAGGTACAGCTGGTTGAATCCAACCTATTCTTGAAATAAACAACCCGCACACACTCCCTTTCCAAAAAAGATCAATACACCAATCACTACGCTGAGATTTATTAGATTTGTTGCTAAAATATCGGTATTAAACCCGAAACTCCCGGCGGATGGCCAGTGACCCAAGAAAACGAAAGAATCGGTTACATTTTTCATATGAGCTCCTCTTATAGATAAACTAAAAAAATCGTTGTATTGCTTCACCTCTTTGCTACTTCTAAATAGAAAATCGATTCAAAAATCGATTCAATTTCGAAATGAATTGTCTTTTTTTAATTGAGATTCCCAATAAACAATAAGAATAAGACTTATTGGAATAGAATTAGGTACTAGGTTTCATGTGAATTGCGAAATACCTCTTTTGTTGCAACACCTCTCCTTTGGACTAAAAGGGGGAAGGAAGAAAGGAAGTGAGTAACACTAATTCCTCATCCTCAAATCAGTCCTTCCCGCAGGTTAGTTTCTCAACGAATAAGTAATTGTGTGGGAACGATATTTTGATATAATGTGAAAAAGCAACCTGCAAGTCCAATACGCGAAAAGAAATATGTATTTCCCCTATTTCTTTTTCTTTTCTCGGATTAAACAAAAGGATTCGCAAATAAAAGCGCCAATGCTACAACCAATCCATAAATTGTTAAAGCTTCCATAAAGGCCAAACTAAGCAATAAAGTACCTCGTATTTTTCCCTCTGCCTCGGGCTGTCTCGCAATACCCTCTACAGCTTGGCCCGCAGCAGTACCTTGACCAATTCCAGGCCCAATAGAAGCAAGTCCTACAGCCAATCCAGCAGCAATAACGGAAGCGGCAGAAATCAGTGGATTCATGATAAGTTCCTCACACAAAAAAAAAGAAATGGTTAATGATACAATCAACCAATGAATTATGACTTAATTATTCTATTGCTAATATTCATCTAGTCAAAATAACTAAAAACTCCAAATTGAAATAGAAATAAGAATATTATTGAATCATTAGATCATTAGAAAGACTTCATCTTTTTTATTTCCTATTTGTAGAGTCTTTCCGAATCAATCCAACTTGAGTTTTTTCATTTCCTTTTCTAATCATTCTTCGATCTTTTTCTTTATTTTCTCTGTTTATTCATTCAATTTACAGTCATAAACGAAACGGAAGGGCTTCGACTGGCATATCATACCTATCTTAATTTAGACAAGTAGGGCTAATGAAATATAAATATTAGTTCATATATAACTTGTCAATATCCAATATCAAATATACATATCTTTCTTCCATAACGTAAACTGCCCATTCTATCTTAAATTCAATCGGATTTTCGAATCATTCTTCGAAACATCTAATCTACAAGAGTTAACTTATAGCCATTGGATTACACATCATACCTGGCGCGACCCCTCTCTACTAACCAACTCCCCTTTAGTTGAAACTTCTCGAAGATCGTTTTTCTATTATCGTAGACTCTATTTGTATATTTAGAAAATAGAAAGAGATTATCCTGATAGAATAGAGTATCTTGAGCCACACATATATTGCCTTGATCTAAGCTAAAAAAAGGACTCTTTCTAAGACTAATCAATGATGGCCCTCCATGGATTCGCCTATATAAGCTGCGGCTAAAGTTGCAAAAATAAGAGCCTGAATACCGCTTGTAAATAATCCGAGGAACATGACAGGTATAGGAACCACTAAAGGTACTAAAGAAACAAGAACAAGAACGACTAGTTCATCCGCTAATATATTTCCGAAAAGTCGAAAACTAAGTGATAGAGGTTTTGTGAAATCTTCTAAGATGTTAATGGGTAAAAGAATTGGAGTTGGTTGAATGTATTTACCAAAATAACCTAATCCTTTTTTTGTAAGACCCGCATAGAAATAGGCTACCGACGTTAGTAAAGCTAAAGCAACAGTAGTATTTATATCATTCGTGGGTGCGGCTAACTCCCCGTGAGGTAACTGTATGATTTTCCAAGGTAAAAGAGCCCCTGACCAATTAGAAACAAAAATAAATAGAAACATAGTCCCAATAAAGGGAACCCAGGGGCGATATTCTTCTCCAATTTGAGTTTTGCTCACGTCTCGAATGAATTCAAGGACATATTCAAAGAAATTCTGACCGCCAGTCGGAATGGTTTGTGGATTCCGAACAGCTATAGCAGCTGAACCTAATAAGATAGCAATTACAACCCAAGAAGTAATAAGTACCTGGCCATGGATTTGGAACCCCCCTATTTGCCAATAGAAATGTTGGCCTACTTCCACACCGGATATATCGTATAACCCCTTTAGCGTGTTGATTGAGTATGATAGAACATTCATATTGTCCTCTGACTGAAATATCACTTTAAAAGAAATTATTTTGATTCAACCATCTATTATCTATTTCTCGACTTGTCTACTTGAATTTTATATTTAGGATACCGATTAATCACATAAAATCCCCAGTCGTTTTTATATATTTTTTGAGATTCAGGAATAGTAACCGATTCTATTATCGAGTTTACGAAGTCAATTTTTGATTTTATCTTGAATCAAGGATTTCTTATATAAGCGGCCCTCACAAATTGCAAATACTAATTTGGTAAGAATTAATCGGATTGAAGCTATAGAATCATCGTTCGCCGGAATCGAAATATCTGCGAGATCCGGATCACAATTTGTATCGATTAAACAAATCGTTGGAATTCCCAAAGTAATACATTCTCGAAGGGCCTTATATTCTTCTTGTTGATCAACGATGATTACAATATCAGGTAACTCTGTCATATATTTAATCCCACCCAGATATCTTTGCAAGCGAGATAATTGTCTCTTCAACATGGCTGCATCTCTCTTCGGAAGACGGGCGAGTCTCCCCGTCTTTTGTTCCACTCTCAAGTCCCTGAATTTTTGAAGTTTCCTTTTTGTAGTGGACCAATTCGTTAACATACCTCCAAGCCACTTTTTATTAACATAATGGGATCGAGCCCTTATTGCAGCCCGTGCTACTGAATCAGCTACTTTCCATTTTGTCCCAACAATTAAAAATTGTTTTCCTCTGCTTGCTGCATCAAAAACTAAATCACAGACCTCTGATAAAAAACGAGCAGTTCTAGTAAGATTTATAATATGAATGCCCTTCCGTTTTGCAGAGATATAAGGTGCCATTCTAGGATTCCATTTCCGAATCCCGTGACCCAAATGAACTCCCGCCTCCATCATCTCTTCCAAATTGATGTTCCAATATCTTCTTGTCATTTCTCCCCACACTTTCCCTTTTTTTATTTAATAAAGAGACGAGGTATCCTGAAATAAGTAATTGTTCCAACGGAACCTTCTTTTCTAAGGCGGATTGGCCATTGATACACAACCCAAACCACTAATTTCTTTCTATTTGTTATTATTTGAATTTCTTTATTTTATTACTAAATTAAATAACCATAACAAATACAGAGACGATAAAAAGGATGAATCTCTTGTATTAAATCCCAGAAATCATTGTTGTTTTGGTCTATCGTGGAAATTCTTTGAAAGACAAGAATCAAATAATTCTCTATGGTAAAACAAAATATCTCTCATTTCTCCCTCGAATAGATTCTTTTTTTTTGTTTTCAAGGAAATGTTCTTTTGTTGATTTGAACGGTGTACGAATCCCTTGAATCCGGTACCGGCAGGTATCATCCCCCCCAGAACAACGTTTTCTTTTAGTCCCTTCAACCAATCGATCCGGCCCCGGAGAGCTGCTTTTGCTAAAACTCGAGCAGTTTCTTGAAAACTCGCTTCGGATATAAAACTTTGAGTATTTAGAGATGCTCTCGTTATTCCCAATAAGATAGCTCGATAGCAGATCGCTTCTTCCAAAGCGCGCCCCGTTCGTTCCGCCCGCAACAACCCAATTAGTTCTCCGGGCAAAAAAACATTAGACATTCCATCTTCTGAAACCAAGACTTTTGATGTTATTTGACGTACAATAAGTTCTATATGCCTATTATGGATCTGCACCCCCTGGGATCGATAAACACTTTGGATCCTATTAACCAAAGAAATACGACTTTGCGCCATAGTTAGCTCAGCTCCAATCAAGAATCCCCAAGAATTCCCTAGAATTCTTGTTATATGTTCGTTCCAACCATCAATCCTACTTTCTAGATTCATGGATATTGAATCAATCGAACGAGCTTCTAAGACTTGTTCCACTTTTGGAAGACCTTGTGTTATATCACTAGACCTCGATTTTTCATATATAAATGTAACTAATATATCCCCTCCATAAATGATTTCCCCATAATGCCTTTGAACTCTTGTTCCTGGGGTGGCCAAATAAGGCTTAGCCGATCTTATTACTACAGAGTCAAATTGAACAATTAGAACTTGACCCGATTTTAAGTGCGGTTGGTGTTTGGCTAT